TAGTTAGAGATTTTAGATTCTATTTAGGAAATAAAAAGAAAATTCTTTAGATCTAGATAAATTTGATATTTAAATAAAAATCCAATTTAATATATATTATTTAATATATATTATATATGAAAGAAAAAATATGAAATTCAAATACAAATATTCGATAGAATATTAAAAAAGAATTTCCAATTGAAATATTCCTTAAAAAAATGAAGAATTAGATTCTATATTCTATTTTTTTTTTATTGATTTCATATTCTTACTATTATGAATATGAAATCAATAAAAAAAATCAAATATGATCTTAAATTAAATCTTCAATACTATATACTATTAAGACTATTATGAATAATTCATTTATTCACTTTCTAATTCTAATCGTGGAACTAGAAAACAATACTTTAAAATTTGAAATCTAAATTTCAAGTAAGGAAACTATCTATATCCTAATAGATAAATTAGATAAATAGTGAAAAGATAATCATATTCTATTGATTTCTATTCGAATAATGGAAATTAATGACTAAAACTTATAAAAATTTGGATTATAGAATTATACACAATAGGACGAAGAAGGAATATTGGCCGTTCCACTATTTTAAATAGTATTGTCAAAAGTAAGGATTAGGAAAGGCATAGATATATGTGGGATATATCTATCCATATTGAATTGTGGATAAATTAATGATAGAATAGAGGGTGGACATAAAAATAAAATAGCAGCATACACTTTTTCAATATAGGAATCATTACCTAAAGAATTCAACAGTGCCAAGATCAACGAAAGAAGTGGATGGAATTACAACTGGATCCTTGTCTTAAAGTCTCAAAGCAAAGGGGGGGATATGGCGAAATTGGTAGACGCTACGGACTTGATTGGATTGAGCCTTGGTATGGAAACCTGCTAAGTGGTAACTTCCAAATTCAGAGAAACCCTGGAACTAAAAATGGGCAATCCTGAGCCAAATCTTTGTTTTGATAAAAAATACAAAATGAGAATAAAAAGGGATAGGTGCAGAGACTCAATGGAAGTTGTTCTAACGAATGAAATTTACTACGTTAGATTAGTAGCTAAAATACTTCTATCAAAATAAAAGATTGAAATGACAGAAAGGATAACCTTATATACCTAATACGTACGTATACATACTTAAATAACAAGCGATTAATCACATTTCTTTCTTTATATTACTATTATCTCATCTACTATTAGGATATTCTTAGGATATGAGTATTAGTATGAGTATAGGATAAGGATATATAGAGAAACCCTCTATCTTATATTCTATATTTATATTCTATATTAATTAGAATGATACACTATGAAAAATTTCAATTATAATTGAAGTTGAAAAAAGAATCAAATTCAAATATTTAGTGATCAAATGAGTCATTCCAGAGTTTGATAGATTTTTTTAAGATGAATCGGACGAGAATAAAGAGAGAGTCCTATTTTACATGTCAATACCGACAACAATGAAATTTAGAGTAAGAGGAAAATCCGTCGAATTGAAAAATCGTGAGGGTTCAAGTCCCTCTATCCCCAAGAAAAAGCCCATTTTAATTCCTCACTCTTTCTTTACTCTCATCCTATTTTTTTATCAGTTGTTCAGTTCAAACAAAATTCAATATCTTTCTAATTTCATTCACTCTATTCTTTCACAAATGGGTCCGAATAGAAATCCTCCTATCTTCTTCCAATTACAATCCAATTTTCTTTGTTTTTTTTTGTATAGATACGATACCTGCACAAATGAACATATATGTTCAAGGAATCTCTCTAACTTAATAATTCATTTAATTATTCACAGTTCATATCATTTTCTTTACATTTACAAAGAAAGTTTTCTTTTTGAAGATCTAAGAAATTAAAGGGGACTAGGTCCAATTTGTTAAGACTTTCTTTTTTAGTTTTTTTCGTTTACATAGATACAAGTACTCTGCTAGGATGATGCAGGGTACTGGTCGGGATAGCTCAGTTGGTAGAGCAGAGGACTGAAAATCCTCGTGTCACCAGTTCAAATCTGGTTCCTGACACATGAATAATTTATTGAATAGATATTCTTTCTTTTCTTTTTTTCCTCTCTGTTCCTAATTTTCTTATTCCAAAAGGATGTGAAATTTTACTATATATCAAAATATCAAATCTAATAGCTAAAAATATTCAATCAAAGAGTGGAAAAATAGGGATAAAAAGGGGATGTATTTCAAACACAGTACAAAGAAACTCCGATTCTTTTCATTTCATCTATTTCCTATTTTTTTTTCACTCTTGCTCAAATTACTTTCCGGGGTTCCCACTAAGTGATGCGCGCGGTACAAAGTTCATGGTGCAGAAATCTTTTGAGCCATCCTATTGTTTCTGCTCATACAAAATTGATAGGATATTTTTCCAATTGAGGAAAAGCAATGAAAGCCTCTTTTTCTTTTTTCTTTTGGCCCACCCACAATACGAATAAAAATCCAGTTACTCTTTTCATTTAGAAAGTAATGTAAAAATGTTCTTTGA